TAGATTCAGTATACATAAAAATTCTTCTTCTACATAATATAAAACCAAAGCAACGAAGGGGAGCTCCCTTTCATATTGATCAGTTCAAAACATTCGAAAATCGAAATCATTAATAAATAAAAAATGAGCCAAATTGTCAAGTCAGACTGATTTCGATTCTTCCAACAGTTGATTATTTACTTGTCGCACAAAAAACTTTTTGAATTTCCAGTAGAAAGAGATTTTGCTAGCGAAAAAGCGTTTAAAGCTACCCAGTACCCTTTCTTCGTCCAAAAATTTTTACGGATACGCTTTTTTGACATCGAAGTGCGTTTTTTTGGAACTGCCATTCAAAAATGAAGAGGTTACTCATTATTATAGTTGGGATGTGAAAGACATCTATCATCTATTGTTCAAAACGAATTTTTCTTTTCATTGCACAACAAACAACTTTAAAAATCATTCATTTATTTTTGTTTTATTCATGAAAACTAACTTTAATTAGCTAGAAAAAGCTTTGACATGTCAATTGATAATGAGAAAACGAAATCGGGGTACAGTACGTACCTATTTAGGGCTAAAAGATAGAAATAAAAACAAATAACTCTCGTGGTCTAGAATAAAAAAAAGATCCGTTTATAATCCTCTTCCAGGTGGATTAATAAATCGTCCAATCCAATTGTTAATAATAACAGAATGTGCAGGTCGTGTTAAAAGCGGTTTGTACACCTATATACATATAGTATATGGGTCCGTTATCTTATTTCCTCTATAGAGGACAAAGAAAATTAAGAAGAAACCCACAAATATCAGAAAAACTAAAATTCTTGTTGACCAAAGAAAATAATTCATGTTAAAGACAAAATCCACTTGGACCAGAAAAACCCGTACCTATACTATTAAAAAATAAAAATATATTAAGTACGGGTCGATAAAAAAAAGAAAATTCAAGTGGGATTTTCTGGAACTATTAATAAGCTAGACCCATACTGCGAGTTGTTTCATGCCATAAATAAACTCGAACACTCAAGAAATCGGTTGGACAGGCGGATTCACATCTCTTACAACCAACACAGTCCTCCGTTCGCGGAGCAGAAGCAATTTGCTTAGCTTTACATCCGTCCCAAGGTATCATTTCTAATACATCTGTAGGGCAGGCTCTGACACATTGAGTACACCCTATACATGTATCATAAATCTTTACTGAATGTGACATTGGATTTATAAATTTTTGAACATCATAAATTTTCGATCTAGTAAACTTTTAAATCAATCATATAGTGATATACCAGATGAATCGATGGTTACCGGAATTTTTCGAATCAATCTATTTCGAGATCGACTCATGAGAAAGAGCCAAGATATTTTGCTTTTTTACAAACATGATCAGAAGTTACGTGTCATACATGTTAATTCCTCAATAAATTCGAATTGATTGATACGAGTTGCCTTTCTGTTAGGATAAATTGAAGAGACATGAGACAATAATCAGTCCCAATAGTTACTTCAACGGTTGCAATAGTTATAACATAACAAAAAGGGATAAAATGATACGAAACCACATTTAAGGAGTCTAACCATATTGCGGCTCGTGATCAATCCATAAACGCCGATAAAAAAGTAGGTACTCAAAACAAGTACATATTAAATTAAAGCAGCATTGACCGGCTTCTTATCAAAATTTCGATTCGTTTCAGAATGGAATCGATTCAATTGACTATAATATGACACACAGAACAAAAGAAGATATTGGTAATAGGTCGAATTAAACATTTTTATTTTATTTATTATACACAAAGACTCTTCAAATTGAAGGAATCGGTGTAATAATACAGAAGAGAGTCTGATTTGGATTGCGGGTTCTAAAGATTTATTACTGACAAGCCACAGCAATTGCATCATCTCTTAAAGTTCAAACAACTAAAAAAATGATAGAAATGAGTTCGAATGGAAGAAAAAATCTGTTAATAAGTAAAACCCAATTTATTGCTTATTACTTATAAAATCTTTCTTTATAACCCGGTTTGATTTTGTAATACAAATAATCCTATACCAGGATGTATCTAGAAAAGTAGTAATTAGTGAAACAAAAAGATACTTGTAAAAACGAGCGAAGTAACCCCATCTCCAATATAATTAAGGCTAGACAAAGAAGAACGAATCTCCATGAAAAGGAAGACTAAAATGAATTCTAAACTGAGACTCTTCCGAGATTCCCGAATATAAAACCCGATCCCAAAAAGACTATCATGAGTTTCTTTTTTAGCTGGTACAATCATAGTCTTTTCCCGGATTCCTCCTTCCATGAATTAATGAAAAAAGAGAAGTTCATCAAAATGTAAGATTTAATAAATCAAATAATCCAAAATGACTCTTAAAATTAACGAGTTTTTGGCTCCCGAATATTTAACTGACCAATTAATTCTTTATACCGTACTCGATTTTTTTTTGACAAATAAGCCATCAGCCGTTGACGTTTTCCCAAAATTTTCAGTAGACTTCTCTGAGATAAATAGTCTTTTTTGTGTAATTCCAAATGTGAAGTAAGTCTCCGTATCTTATCGGTAAAACCGAATACTTGAAATTCAACCGATCCCCTGTTTTCTTCTTTTTCTTTTTTCGAAATAACTGAGCTAAATAAATTTTTTACCATAACAAGAATTCTTTTTCTCCTTCCGCCCCTTTTTCTTTTTTTTTTAAACAAATCTGAATTTGATCAATCATTAATAATGCCAATTAGTTTGTCCGGTTTTCACAATGATCAGAATTCTGCTATGGACCCATAACCCGGTTTTATCAAATAAAACGACTCAATGTAATTTGAATTAAATTTGAATAAAAATAGAAAAGGATGTTACATTATTGTACTCACAAACGAGAATAAATTAGATCTAAAAACGAATCAACAGAATTTTTTTTAGATCTAATTTATTTTATAAAAATGATTATCATGTATCAGAATGGAATGTAAGACAGTGCATGTGTGCGTCTTTTTATTTTTTATATAATATACCAATAGTAAAGATAGATAGAAAAAGTGTACTGTTAACGAATTTTTACTTGTGGATACATATGTATCCGTAACATACTGAAACGACTGCCATTATTGGTATCAAAGCAATAGCGGTTTACACAAGTTAAATCTTCTAATCGATAATTGGGCCAAAGAAATAACTCTAATTTAATGAATTTATTTCTATCAAAATGTTCCTTTTCATCCAAAAAGTGACCACAGTTTTTTACGTTGCTCCTATTGCAAACTGTTGTATTTCTATTCACATTAGTTCTATTTCTTGAATTGAAATAAATTAGACTTCTAAATTCTCTACGACGTCTAGGTGATGAAATAGTTTCAGGAACAAATAAATCATAATCATTTTCGTTTTTATTTCGAAGTATTTTTGGATGTTTTTCAATAGATTTTTTCATTTTTTTAGCAACATGTCTTTTTTCTTGGTATCTTTGATTAGTTTTGGGCTTACTCTTATGAACCAATGAAATACTTATGGTTTTATACATAATAAACTTTCTATCATTTTTTACAAACAGACGAACCGGTTCGATAATCAATATTCCCTTTTTGATCAATTCTGTAAGAGTTAAGTCTTTCTGAGTCAGCATTATATCCAAACTCATTTCTCCTCTTTGAATAGAGGATAGAGCAATTTCTTTTGGATTTATCAGTCTAAGTAGGAGACAATATATCTTGATATTATTGATCATTTTGTGATTCAAAGGATCATTCCATCTCAATTGAAAAATCAAATACCTTTTCAGGAATAAATCAAGTTCTGCTTCTGTATTACTCTTGTATTGCTTTTTTTTTCTACGTTTTTTCATGTTTGATTTCGCATAATCTTCTTCATCAATATTTTTTTGTTGGTTTGAAAGAATGGATTCAAGATTCTCTTGGTTTTGTACATCTGATCCAAGATTCCCTTGGTCGGTCGACTCTTTTTCTTCTTGATTTTTATTTTCTAATTCAAAATATTTTTTTTCATTCGATGATCTAAAAATCTTTTTTTTTTGTTTTCCATTGATGTTTTTATTTTCCCTAACATTTTCATCTTCATTAAAATTGAAAAGAAGTAATTTGATTGGCAGAACCCACGGTTTAATCTTATATTTATTGTAAGGTAGGACAAATTCTGGGAAGAACCAAAGTCCTATATTCGATCTTGGACGATTTAGTATTTCTTCATTCATTCCCATCCAATCAAACAAAAAGCTTTTTTTTGAATCGGATGGGTCAATTTCTTGATGAATTTTGATATAAAAAAGACCCTTCTTATTCTTATCAATTTTATCAATTATTTGGTAATTATGAGTTTCACTTTGAATATTTTTATTGTTGTTGGTACTGGCATCAATATCGATCCAGGCCCCAATTTTGGATTTTTTTTTTAGGCAAGGGTCGAGAATGCGACAATCAAAATATTTTCTATTCAAATTTCTCGCCATATCCCCAATACCATCTTCTTCTAAATAATTATTGATAGGACCTAACAGATCGAGTAATTTTTGTTTATGTATGTTGTAATTATCATAAACCCCTTCTTTCTCCCTTTTTACTTGTAATGGCGATCGATAAATATATGATCCGTTTCTATCTTCGTAATTGATAGATTTATATAATAAAAAATCATACCTGTAGTGTTTTTTAAAATTTTCTTTTTGATTTGACAACGAAATTTTTTCATAATCAGTTTGTTTTTTGTAATGAATTAATTGGACTTTCTCATATAAATCCTGTTTGTTTAAATTTTGATTTTGAACGGTACAATGTTGATTGACTCTATTTTTCCATTTTTGTGTTACTAATTGAGACCATCTAATTGGAGATAAATCATATTGATAATGACCCCTTAACAACCAGTTTTTCAATTGCTTCGTTTTAGACTTACAAAGTTTTTTATGTCTTAATTTAGAATCGGAATGAAATATTCCTTGTATTCCAAAATAATCCTTTATTTCATTTTTAAGAAAAAGGGATGTTCTATGATATTGAAGGACATATCTTAACTTATCCAAGTTATTAACTTGGATTTGTGATAATTTATAAAATACATATGTTTGTGACAGGGAGGATAAGTTACAAAAAATATGTGAATTCTTGTTGCTAGTACTAATATTATAAAGTGACTCTTTTAGAGTTGAAATAAAATGAATTGTAGTTTGGTTTGTTTTATTAATTCTTTCTCGATTTGCTTCATTATTGTAAATGTATTTATCAATAATTTTTTTTGTTGATTCAAAAAAAAATGGTGTATTGAGACTGGGATTTTTTATGATATATAAAAAAATATCTCTGCATATCTTTTCACTAAAATATTTTATACAATAATGTAATTTGAGAATTAATCGAGCATTTCTTCTTTTTAATATCTTCCATATATTTTTTGATGATTCCCGTCTTCTTTTAGTATTATAACTTTTTTTGTTAGGACTCATTTTTATATCCGGTGTTAGAAATTCATTTTTCTTGTCTTTTGTAATTATTTCGATTTGATTTGTGATTGTGTTTGTTCTATCAGTCAGATCCTGCATTTTCGTTTCTGACAGTGAATACTCTGTCCAATCCATAAATCCATTTTGAATGGATGATTTATGAATAATCCGATTATTGATTATGGAATCTTTTTCCTTTTTAGTTTGACTTGATTCATATATCTCTTTCAACCCAAATAATAAAATTTTATTTACTTTTGAAAGGTTTTTTATTATTCTTTTTAGAAATAAAAAATTTTTGATAACCCATTTTTTTGTTTTTTTTAAGATCTTTAGAAAAAATTTTGTTTTTTCTTTTAAAACTCTTAGAACTAGAAAACACTTTTTTTTCAATTTTCTAATTTTTTTTTCGATTATTTTAAAAATAGGTTCAAAAAAGGAAGGTCGGTTTCGAGGAGAACCAAAAGGAAGTTCCGCTTCCATTCCCCAAACTGTTAAAAAGCAAAAACTATCTTTTTGTCTTTTCTTTGTCATTGTATCTCTATGAGGGGATCGAAATTTAGATTCGTGCCATGGTTTCAAACAGAAAGGAAATAGGATCTTTATTTGAATACCATCTGTTAACCAGTTTTTTGGAAATTCGGTTTCTGATAATTGAACACCATTATAGGTACATTTAACATGCATCTCTCTATTCCATTCCTTTAAATCCTCGGACCACTCGGGAAATTGAAATAATAACATACGACCGATATTTTTAGCTATTATCAATGAAGGTAATATAATATGTTTTCTAAGAATGGATTGGGTTACTAACATGTAGCCTCGTATTACTTGAGCAAATAAAATGGTATCCCAAGCTTCTGCTATTTCTATCCGTACTTTCTCTTGTCTTTTGTCCTCCTCATTTTTCTCCACTTCTTTTTTTTCTTCCTCGGTATAATTCAAAAATTTTGAATTTTTACGCATTTCGTTTCTAAAAATGAATTTAATCCGTTTAGAAATCTCAAAAGAAAAAAAGGAGAGTTTAGTTATTCTGTCCAAAAAAAGAGGAGAATGTGTATTTGCTTGAAACAGTTCCCAAATAACAGTTTTACGCCTTTGAGTACGCATGGAACCCTTGATTATCTCTCGACGAAAGTCCGATTGTTGCGAATAACGCATCAAAGCTACCTCGTCTACTTGATCAGGATCATTAGTATCTTTGGTATTAGTATCATGAGTATTGCTATTCTGATGTTCATCAGTAAAAATAACTACACGTTTGGCTTTTCTTGATCGAATTCCAGGATCTTCTGCCCCCATATCCTCTTCATTTTCCCCCTCCTGTTGGTCCAACTCGTCGATTAATTTGTATGACCATTGGGGGACTTTTTTACTGATTGTTTTTACTCCCATAGACTTTTTTCTAATTACGTTTTGATCTTTGGGATCAGTTATAACCGAATTAACTAAAAATTTTAAAAATTTTGCTCTATCTTCAGAATCTCCCTTTTCTTGTTCTGGAAATAAAGGAAGCCCCTTCAAATTGAAATTCAATGATGATTCTTTAGTAAATTGACCAATAAAGGTCAAAAAATGGGCCATTTTTATTGATAATAATTTTGGATCAAATGGATTATCCTGTTTTTGTTCAAATTCTCGGGAATCGGTGAGAAGAATACCATGAATTTTATTTATCCAAACTGTTTCCATGGAATTTTCTATAAAAATTGCGTTTATGATTGAAGGTGAATATGGTTTTTTGCTTGTTCCACGATAGGATCCGTTCATGAAAGGATCATATATCTTAGACAAGTATTCTTTTTTTTTGGTCTCATTATTACAATTACATAATCGAGTCCTTTTTTTGAGTATATTCATAATAAAAAGGGATTTTTTGTCTAAAGCCTTAATTCTATCTATAAACTCGTCGCTTTGTTTGTTCTTTTTTTGTTCATTCATATAAATCCAATAATTATATAGTTCAGTAGAAGAAAATTTTTCTATTGTAGACCAAGATATCTTTCTTTGTATCATTTCCAAAAAAGTTAACAAACTGGATGGATATGTAAAAGATATTTTGAGTTTTCC